TGTCTGTCCCCAATAATTAATTCTCGCTGACCGCGTCCTATAGGGATCATCGAATCAATAGCAATAAGTCCCGTTTGAAGAGGCTCATATACGGAACGTCTCGAAATAATACCTGGAGCAGGAGATTCGATTAACCGAGATTCAGAAGCTGAAATTTCACCTCTCCCATCAATGGGTTTAGCCAGAGCATTTATAACACGACCCAAATAAGCCTCACTAACGGGTATCTGAGCAATTCTTCCTGTTGCTTTTACAGAACTTCCCTCTTGTATCATCAAACCGTCACCCATTAATACAACGCCAACATTATTTGATTCCAAATTCAGAGCAATGCCTATTGTACCCTCTTCAAATTCTACTAATTCCCCTGCCATTACTTCATCAAGACCATGAATACGAGCAATGCCGTCGCCTACCTGAAGTACTGTCCCGGTATTCACAATCTTGACTTCTCTATTATATTGTTCAATACGTTCACGGATAATATTACTAATTTCGTCGGCTCGAATGGTTACCATTAGTGTCTCTTAATTCTTTTTCGGAAACAAAGAAAAAAAAAAAAAAAAAAATAATGCCTACAGTAGAAGGGCTAATCAGTTACTTCTTTCATGGCCCCGAGCATGCCAATATTAGCACCGATGGTGCGTAAATGTAACTCGCTGTTTGAACAACTATTCAGAGTTCCTAGAGCTCCTTGTAAGGCTTGTTGGAAAACTCGTTGTCGCACCTGATTAATTGCTCTTTGTTGTTCAAAATGAATGGTTTCATTTTTGTAATTTTCTAATCGTTCCAAATTCTCATAAGTGGCATTAATCAAATTCCATTTTTCTCGTTCTATCTCAGAGTATCCATTCACTCGAAACTCATCTGCTTCTATTTCCACTTTCCGTAAGCGAGCCCGGGCTTCTTCGAGCTGCTCAATGGCTCCTTCACGTAGTTCTTCTGAATTTCGAATAGTACTCAAGATCCTCTGTTTTCGATTATCTAATAAATCACTTAATGAAAGTAGATTATCTTCCCATTCATTTCACAACTTCATTTCCATGATCTCTTCCCGAACCAAACATGAATCTTTCGATTCATTTGGCTCTCACACTCAGTTACTTAATGGGTCATTCCATCTATTTTAATGTAATGAGCCTACCCTCTCTTCTCTGTTCGTATTCCAAGATATCAAAACTGATACGAGACCAGAATATTCGGAGGACTCTTCCGACCCGACAAAAAATCTGTCATTGTCAGCAAAGTTGTTTCTTTTTTTTTGTTTTCTTCAAATCCAAAAAATTCTTCTTATTTTAGACATAGGTCATCGATTCAACATTGGATAAAAAAGGGCGAGACACCCATTTTTACAGTAAATGGTTCAAATCATTTTATCGATATGAGTGTTCTATATCGGATAAATTGCCAACTATTCATTTTTTCGAAACCATCTCCGTACTAACGTAGTGGTAGAAAGAGTACCATGTTGTGCCTGGACTTCAAACGGTTTCGCTTTAACCATGTTAAAGGTCCCACATTATTGGCTGATAGAGAATCAAAGTTGATTTACCAATAAGTTACGAAATGCTATGGTTCTTACATATGATTTCTTAATTTATTCAGAAGTAATTCGTCGAGATCGTGCACCTTTCTTTCCTATTTATAACTTTCCCATTCAAAAAAAAAAAAAGGAAAGTGCAGCCGGTTGGATCCAGCCTATTCTTGAAATACACAACTCGCACACACTCCCTTTCCAAAAAAGATCAATACACCAAGCACTACACTTAGATTTATTAGATTTGTTGCTAAAATATCGGTATTAAACCCGAAACTCCCAGCGGATGGCCAGTGACCAAAGGAAACGAAAGAATCGGTTACATCTCTCATATGCTTTTCTCTTATAGATAGGACCAACAAAATGGAACAGAGTTCTTTTTGTATCACTTCGCCCCCTTTGTTTTGGATTGATTTCTTTTTATTAATTTCCTTATTATAAATATGAATAGATTCATTTTAAGAAATATTTTTCTTTATTATTATTTCCATGGAAATTCTCAATAATCTATTTATTTAGTCCCAGGTTTCATGTCAATTACGAAATACCTCGTTTGTTGCAACACTTCCTAAAAGTCAAAAAGAGTTTCCATTAAGAACGGAAGGGAAGAAAGCAAGTGGGTCTGCTATGCTAATTCCTCATCCTCAAATCACTCCATCCCCGGGGGTATTGTCTCAACGAAGAAGTGATTGTAGGAGTGAAGTTTGGATATAATTCGGCAAGGCAAGCCCGCGGCAATAAAATAGGAAAAGAAAATAAGTATTTATTTTTCACATTTATAGGATTAAACAAAAGGATTCGCAAATAAAAGCGCTAATGCCACGACCAGTCCGTAAATTGTTAAAGCTTCCATAAAAGCCAGACTAAGCAATAAAGTACCTCGTATTTTACCCTCTGCTTCTGGCTGTCTCGCGATACCTTCTACGGCTTGGCCCGCAGCAGTACCTTGACCAACTCCAGGTCCAATAGAAGCAAGTCCCACAGCCAATCCAGCAGCAATAACGGAAGCGGCAGAAATCAATGGATTCATATTAAGTTCCTCGCACCAAAAAAAAGAAATGGTTAATGATACAATCAACCGATGAATTATTACTTCATTATTCCATCACTTAAGATCTATCCGAAAAAAAAAAAGAACTAAGAACTCTGAATTGAAATAATAATATTACTGAATCATCAGAGCTACTTCGATATCTCGTTTTTAGTTCCTATCCGTGGAGTCTTTGTAAATCTATACGGTTCCAGTTCTTCCATTTCTTTGTTCCGAACCATTCCATTCTTTCAATTCTTCGCTCTTTCTCTTCTATATGCATGCTTGACTTCATTTGTTTATTCATTCAATCCACAGTCACAGATAAAACGGAAGGGCTTGCATTGGAATCCGTCTAAATTCAGTGGGATGGGAAATAATATATATGGATAGCCCATATATAACTAGTGAATATCTAATATCACATATACATTGTTTCTTTAATAACGTAAACCATCCGTATCTTCTATTGAACCGGATTCTAGAATCATTCTTCGAAACATATACAGGGATTGGCTTAGAGCCCTTACATATACCCAGCTCGACCCCCCTTACTTTTTTTGAATTCTCTAATATCATACATTTTTTTTTTGCTCCTATTCTAGATCGTATATACCGGTATGAGTTGGGATAAGCTTTTTTTTAAGACCATTTCGGAAGCTAGTCAATGATGACCCTCCATGGATTCACCTATATAAGCTGCGGCTAAAGTTGCAAAAATAAGAGCCTGAATCCCGCTTGTGAATAATCCAAGGAACATGACAGGTATAGGAACCACCGAAGGTACTAAAGAAACAAGAACAACAACTACTAATTCATCCGCTAATATATTCCCGAAAAGTCGAAAACTAAGTGATAAGGGTTTTGTGAAATCTTCTAGAATGTTAATTGGTAAAAGTATTGGAGTTGGTTGAATGTATTTACCGAAATAACCCAATCCTTTTTTGGTAAGACCCGCATAGAAATATGCCACTGACGTAGGTAAAGCTAAAGCAACAGTAGTATTTATATCATTCGTGGGTGCAGCTAACTCTCCATGCGGTAACTGTATGATTTTCCGGGGTAAAAGGGCACCTGACCAGTTAGAAACAAAAATAAATAGGAACATAGTTCCAATAAAGGGAACCCAAGGACCATATTCTTCTCCAATCTGAGTTTTGCTCAAGTCTCGAATGAATTCGAGGACATATTCGAAGAAATTCTGACCGTCGGTTGGAATGGTTTGTGGATTCCGAACAGCTATAGTGGCTGAACCTAATAAGATAGCAATTACAACCCAAGAAGTGATAAGTACTTGGGCATGGACTTGGAAACCCCCTATTTGCCAATAAAAATGTTGGCCTACTTCCACATCGGATATATCGTATAACGCTTTTAGTGAGTTGATGGAACAGGGTAAAACATTCATATTGCCCTCTGGCATAAATAGAACTTAAAAAGGAATTATTTTGATTCAGCCATCTCGTATCTCTTTCTCAACTCGTCTACTTTGAATCAATCGTATATTTCGGATCCCAAGTGATCACATAATATCCCCAGTGATTTTGATCTCTTTTTTGAGACTCAGGGATAGTAACCGATTCAATCAATTTATGGAGTTTCCAAAGTGATTGACTTATCCTAATCAACAATTTCTTATATAGCTAGAACTGCCCTCACAAATTGCGGATACTAATTTGTTAAGAATCCATCGGATTGAAGCTATAGCGTCATCGTTCGCTGGAATCGGAATATTTGCGAGATCCGGGTCACAATTTGTATCGATTAAACAAATTGTTGGAATCCTCAAAGTGAGACATTCTCGAAGAGCCGTATATTCTTCTTGCTGACCAACGATGATTACAATATCGGGTAACCCCGTCATATATTTGATCCCGCCCAGATAGGTTTGCAAGTGAGATAATTGCCTCTTCAACATTGCTACATCTCTTTTCGGGAGACAGTTGAGTTTCCCCGTATTTTGTTCCGATCTCAAGTTCCTGAACCTATGAAGTCTCATTTCTGTAGTGGACCAATTCGTTAACATACCACCGAGCCATTTTTTATTAACATAATGACACCGAGCCCTTATTGCAGCTGATGCTACTAAATTGGCTGCTTTATTTTTGGTACCAACTATTAAGAAGTGTTTTCCTATACTTGCTGCATCAAAAACTAAATCACAGGCTTCTGACAAAAAACGAGCAGTTCGAGTAAGATTTGTAATATGAATACCTTTACGCTTTGAAGAGATGTAAGGTGCCATTCTAGGATTCCATTTCCTAGTACCATGGCCAAAATGAACTCCTGCTTTCACCATCTCTTCAAAATTCATGTTCCAATATCTTCTTGTCATTTCTCCCCACATTTTCTCTCTCTTTTTTTTTATTTAAGAGGTACCCCTGAAATAAATAATTGTTCCGACGGAACCTTCTACCGGAGATTGACCGTTAA